CGGTCGGGCGGATATGCCCCCATCGTCTAGTGGTTCAGGACATCTCTCTTTCAAGGAGGCAGCGGGGATTCGACTTCCCCTGGGGGTAGGGTACTACGAAAGGAAGTTGATCATGGATTATCAATAAGCCTAGAATGAATTCTTCCCGGGTCGATGCCCGAGCGGTTAATGGGGACGGACTGTAAATTCGTTGGCGACATGTCTACGCTGGTTCAAATCCAGCTCGGCCCAAGAATTCACCGCTCCACTCCATGAGTATAATATAACCAAGTTGTCCTACAGAAAAGAAACGGAAATGCCTGGTCCGTAAAATGTAGAAATAAAGAAAAAGGGTCAACCTTTTTGCTCTCTCTATGTTTTTTTCTCATCTCATTGAAAGATTGATTATATATTATTAATAATAAATAAAATAAAGAACCACTAGTTACTAAGAATCCGCGTCATTCTCACTAAAGCCCGCGTTTATGTGGATATGATATCAATATATCATTCGCATATCTGTTACGTTACAACATGACGAGTAGAATGTTCTTATGAAACCATAAGAATATGTATGCTATACACCTCACCGGGATTGTAGTTCAATCGGTCAGAGCACCGCCCTGTCAAGGCGGAAGCTGCGGGTTCGAGCCCCGTCAGTCCCGAACTAGGATCCGATGAATTTCTCAACTCATTTCTCGATTTTTCGCGAAAGGGAAGACGGGGAGCAAAAGCAAAATGGAATCCCCCCTGTGCGAGGATTATTTCTTTTGTTTTTGTTTCGCATTTATCATCAGACAAATACGGGAATTTCCATTTCTTCTACTAGTACTGATTAATAGGGGAGAGACATATGTAGATTAGTGCAATCGGTAGTATTGCTATATTCAGTATTTTAAGTTTAAGAGATACCATACCAATACTCACTTTCTTTTTCGATCCTTCTTGATCAATGAAATGGAATATAGTGCCCGTATTTTTATGGGGAGTACAGACACAAATTGTCTTCGTTTACGGAGTACTTTTCAGGTTAAAAAAAAAAACACATCCTTTCTAATTCCGACTTTTTTTGTATCCTCCATTATTAATACTAATTGGAAACAATCTATTTCATTCTCATTTCAATTGTATACTGAATTTTTGATGTATACGTTCCAATCCCAATTCACAAAAGAGAATACTAATAACATAAAAGAAAAGACCAAACAACGCCCCTTTCTTATTCTTGGTAAAGTTCTTAGTAAAGTTTGAATATTCGATTTTTTATACTTAATCCTTTTTTCCATCTCACTTATACTGTTTGGGTCTGTGTATGACCCAGAGAATACCGGTCATATGATACCTCATAATTCTATGTACATAATTCTATGTATATGTATAAGTAGGAGCGTTGTATAAGGAAGATGATAGGTTATAGAAAAGAAAAAGTGGAAAAAAAGACGAAAATCCAATGATGGGTATTTCTGATCCAAAATCCAAAATGGTATTTTTGATTTAGTATGGATAAAGGATCTTCCTATGTTATACTATTCAATTCTCGACGACGAATTGATTTGATAGATCAGAAATTGTTATTCATAATATTGATCTGATTCAGTATCATCAGGATGCAATTCATCCCATTGAATTTACAGGAGTCAAATTTATCATCTCTATGGGATTAGATCCCGAGTTATTGCGAAACAAAAAAAAAATAAGATTAGATTATGGAAGTCAATATTCTTGCACTTATTGCTACTGCACTGTTCATTCTAGTTCCTACTGCTTTTTTACTTATCATCTATGTAAAAACAGTCAGCCAAAATGATTAATTTGAATGAAACTTGAATTATTGGTTCTTATCAATGATTAAAGAAATGAAAGAAAGGAATTCAAACTCTAAGTCTTAAATTAAAAGAAAGGGTTGGGCTGGAATCAGAAGTATCTTAGTAAGTAGCTAGTGTGGTAGAAAGAACTATAATATAGTTCTTTCTACCACACTAGCTAGTATTGTGTACTTTTTTTTATTATATTATTATATAAATTTATTATATTATTATATAAATAAGTATTGTATACGAATATAGGCTTCATATAGATCAAATTACAATATGTATATACATATATTAGATGTACATATGGATAGTACTCTAATTCTATTTCTTTTTTTTTCCCATCTCAAGAAGTAATTGATTGAACAATTAACGGATGATCGGCGGAGTTATATGGTATGGTAACTTCTTCGGATTTGGAAAAAGAGTAGAGGAGACCCTGTCTATTTTTCGTGCTTAAACATGAGATGAGTCAAAAAAGCATAAAAAGATTTCTAGGAGTCTAAAACAAATGTTAAATGTGTGATATGTGGATCGCTCAACGAAAGAAAGATCTAATTTTATTGTGTGTAAGACCTCTTTGGACAATCACTAATCGCTTCGCTTCCAGTAGAAAGAAAATATGTATTGTCATAATAGCGGAACGACTTTTCTTTTAGAAAGGTAAAAGTAAAGAAAAAAAGTAGTAGGTATTGGTTTTTCTTATTGTAATATCCATAATTCTGATAAGAGCTGATTCACAAAAATAGAATTATAGAATATTTAGGAAAAATTCGGTTTAAAAAAATCTCCTATCATACGTAGATTTGAGTTTCGAAATACAATTATGGTAATCATTCATTACTGTATTCCAGTACAATTTTGAAGACATTTTTTTTTTAGGCTTCGCAAAACGATCAATAAAGAATTGATCCAGTTCGATTGCTCAATCGATTACTCAATTAGTATTAGTAGTGCCCCAGCCCTAGAGTCCACTCCTTCCCCATACTACAAGTGAAAGGGAAAATGTAAAGACTACCATTAAAGCAGCCCAAGCAAGACTTACTATATCCATGTGAATTATGTCTCCTATTTCTATGAAGGAATTATTCTATTATTGATTAATAATCATAGTGGAATCAATGGCACAGAGTCAAAATCCTATTTTGACTTAAGACTATTGATGAACCAAACCAATTCAATGAATACACTCGTAACAAGTTTCAATATTTTAGGATTTCCGGTAGAATCAGGAAGCATTAAGTACAAATACGATGATACACCCGCCCTTTCTTTTGAAATATCAAAGGAATGCTTCTAATAGAGCATGTAAGAATAGTAAGACCTATTGTTTTGTTTGTTTTAATACCTTTCTTTACTAAGCAAAAACATAAATATATATATACCATCAAGATAGATAACTATCTATCAGATACCTCTATTTCCTATTTGATCCAAGCTTGCTGTCTTTCTTTCTGTGAAAGAATCGGGAAAACCCACCGCCACTATTACTACATACATTCTTTTTTTTTCAACTTTGACCTTTACTCTTTACTCTATAAGAGTAGACCAACCATTTGCATGTCTGAGCACTCATAGCCTCTCGTGAGTCTGGATACAAAATATCCTCGGGCCTTTCCACAACTCCTAAATTGATTTCCCATCAGCGTATCCGATCTAATTTAATACCCGATAGAGTCGCGAGACACTACTTTAATAAGGGTAGTAGTTTAAGAGTAAGAGATTTTGATACGATAGTCTTTCGTATAATCTCTTCTTCAATTCTAGTAGCAAAAACGGAGTGCCTCTTAGGAACCTTTGTATACCGAGATTTCTGACCTTAGTTCTGAATTCCGGAATTGACTCTCACCATTTATTTGATTCAATTGAAAAATCAAATAAATGACCCGAACCAATCATTAAATTAATAAGTGAGAGTTGTTTCATCCCTATTGATACGGGTTTGGGCTACACCCAGATTTTGAGAAAAAAAATTACAGTCTTTTCTAAAACCTATGCTATGGGTTATAAAAATTAAGTATTGACACGCCCGCTTAGCCCTTTGCCTCTGCTTCTTGCTCCGCAAGAATTCATCGAATTAGATCGGCAGGATAAGAAATAAGAAATCTTTTGTTGATCAGGCGACACCCGGATTTGAACTGGGGATAAAGGATTTGCAGTCCCCCGCCTTACCACTTGGCCATGCCGCCAAATTGGATCCAAAATGGCTAAAAATATTATCCATATTCTATTACTAACTCTTTTTTGCTTTTTTTTGATCTTGAATCCCGTTGTACTTATCCTTTTTTTATTCCTATTTTTTATTGGATCTAGTTTATATTATTCTCTTCGATTGATTGTATCTCAAAATATACATCACTTAAAAATTTCCCTTCTCTTTTCTATTGAGAGTAGAAAAAATGGATTTCCGACGACAGACTGAAAAATTCAGGGCAAATTGGAACCATTAACAATTTACTTTGAATTAGTGAACGGTTCTTCAATTTTTATCTCCACTGAAATTTTGTTTCCTTGAATGGCAAAAGAAAATAAAATGGATTTATGACTAATCACATTTTTTTCAATAATCAATCCTTTTCAATTTTCATTATCAATTATAACAACATATATGTGTATATGTAAACCCCAGAACAGAAATTGTTACCCGGATACCGAGCCGGGCCTCTCTCTTTATGTACATATCCCTATAGAGAATCATCGTGTTTCAATTTTTCATTGAATATATTGAATAGAAAATACGAATTTTGATGGAGTGTGACCCATGTTGCCCCCCTAAGTGAAATTACAAGAAAAGGTGTGATATGTGGATAGATAGCCGTATCGGCATGTACTTAATAAATACAATACTATTCTTAATATATTTATATTACGCAATTCAATTGTATTCTATAAATTCCACCCACTACTAAAAAGAATCCGCGAATTCTTTTTTGAACATGAAATTTAGTGTGTAAAAAAAAAGGAAACTCTATACTACTTCTGATTATTCTGTCTTTATCTCGTTTATAGATCTCATTTATAGAGAGGAGATTGAATCTCAACCATTTATTTTTTTGGTATCCCATCGGATAATAATATCATAGTAATAGGTAGAAATCGGATCAATTTTGATATTCTATACAAGACTCTATATGTGTAAGTGACATAATTTTTTTCCGGGAATATTTTCTCAAATTATTTATATTTGTACCTGTCGCAAATTCGAACTCG